TTCAATTTATCTCTTTCAACTTGGATGCCGTGAGGCGGGCCTTGGAAAGTTTTGGAATAAGCAGGGGGAATTCGCAGATCCTCTAAACGTAGAGCTCGCAGGGCTTTGAAACCAAATACATTACCCACAATGGAAGTAAACATGTTAGTAACAGAACCTTCTTCAAAAAGGTCTAAAGGATAAGCTACATAAGCAATATATTGATTTTCTTCCCCAACAACGGCCTCGATGTGGTAGCATCGTCCTTTGTAACGATCAAGACTGGTAAGTCCATCAGTCCACACAGTTGTCCAGGTACCAGTAGAAGATTCGGCGGCTACCGCAGCCCCTGCTTCTTCAGCGGGAACTCCGGGTTGAGGAGTTACTCGGAATGCTGCTAAGATATCAGTATCTTTGGTTTCGTAATCAGGAGTATAATAAGTCAATCTGTAATCTTTAACACCAGCTTTAAATCCAACACTTGCTTTAGTTTCTGTTTGTGGTGACATAAGTCCCTCCCTACAACTCATGAATTAAGAATTCTTACAACAACAAGGTCTACTCGATATAGATTAGGCGTGAATGAAAACTTTGACAAAAATCTTTCAAAAAATATTCAACTAATATTATCAATGAATTAAGTTTCTTATTAGACCATGCATTTGATTCACCAAATACATCATTATTGTATACTCTTTGATATATATGGCGCAACCCAATCTTTGTTTTTCAAGTTTATAATTGAATTTGGGCAGTTTACATTTTGAATCTAAAAAAAAAATACTAAGAAAAATTCCCCCTTGACAGTGATATGTGTTGTATATGTAAATCCTAGATGTGAAAATAGGGATAATTCATCCATGAAAGAGAAGGGGAATAAAACAAAAATAGACACTAACTAAACTATATATAGATATATAGTTAGATATATAGAAAAGAAAATAAGGAACAACAGTCAATGAGATCGTAATAATGAATCACGAGTTAGAATTTCATAGATTTCATCTAATCGAGTCTAGATGGTATTTTGTATAATATAATGATAGAGAAATGAAACACACTTCACTTACTCACAATTTTTATTCATCTACTTGATCTTTTGAAAAAAGAATAGATTGAACTTGAAAATTGACTCATTTAAATTTTATGAGTAAACGATTGAATTTTATTCGGTTGGGTGGTACCAACTAAATCGAGTACTAATTCCCATTTAGTTCGTATTGAATTAATTAATCAAGCTGCTACCAGAAATTTATTTGCAATTTGGTACTATGTACCATAGTCTCTCAATCAAAAGAATTTCGACATATTTTACTTTATTATATTATGAAAATCAATCCGAATCCTTCTGGTTCTACGGTTTCCACACTTGAAGAAAAAAAACTAGGACGTATCACTCAAATTATTGGCCCAGTACTGGATGTTGTTTTCCCCCGGGGCAAGATGCCTAATATTTATAACGCTTTGGTAGTTAAAGGTCGAGATACTGCCGGTCAGCAAATTAATGTGACTTGTGAGGTACAACAATTATTAGGAAATAATCGAGTTAGAGCTGTAGCTATGAGTGCTACAGATGGTCTGACGAGAGGAATGGAAGTGATTGATACAGGAGCTGCTCTAAGTGTTCCAGTCGGCGGAGCTACTCTCGGACGAATTTTCAATGTTCTTGGGGAGCCTGTTGATAATTTAGGTCCTGTAGATACTCGTACAACATCGCCTATTCATAGATCTGCGCCTGCTTTTATACAGTTAGATACGAAATTATCAATCTTTGAAACAGGGATTAAAGTGGTAGATCTTTTAGCTCCGTATCGCCGTGGAGGAAAAATTGGACTATTTGGGGGAGCCGGCGTGGGTAAAACAGTACTTATCATGGAATTGATCAACAATATTGCCAAAGCTCATGGAGGCGTATCCGTATTTGGTGGAGTAGGTGAACGTACTCGTGAAGGAAACGATCTCTACATGGAAATGAAAGAATCTGGGGTAATTAATGAAAAAAATATTGCAGAATCAAAAGTAGCTCTAGTCTATGGTCAAATGAATGAACCACCAGGAGCTCGTATGAGAGTAGGTTTGACTGCACTAACCATGGCAGAATATTTCCGGGATATTAATGAACAAGATGTGCTTTTATTCATCGACAATATCTTTCGTTTCGTTCAAGCGGGATCAGAAGTATCCGCCTTATTAGGGAGAATGCCTTCCGCAGTGGGTTATCAACCTACCCTTAGTACCGAAATGGGTTCTTTACAAGAAAGAATTACTTCCACCAAAGAAGGGTCTATAACTTCGATCCAAGCAGTTTATGTACCTGCAGATGATTTGACCGACCCTGCTCCTGCCACGACATTTGCACATTTAGATGCTACTACCGTACTATCAAGAGGATTAGCTGCCAAAGGTATTTATCCAGCAGTCGATCCTTTAGATTCAACGTCAACTATGTTACAACCTCGGATCGTAGGCGAGGAACATTATGAAACTGCTCAAAGAGTTAAGGAAACTTTACAACGTTACAAAGAACTTCAGGACATTATAGCTATCCTGGGGTTGGACGAATTATCCGAAGAAGATCGTTTAACTGTAGCAAGAGCACGAAAAATTGAACGCTTCTTATCACAACCCTTCTTCGTGGCAGAAGTCTTTACTGGTTCTCCAGGGAAATATGTTGGTCTCGCCGAAACAATTAGGGGGTTTCGATTGATCCTTTCTGGGGAATTAGACAGTCTTCCCGAGCAGGCCTTTTATTTGGTAGGTAACATCGACGAAGCTACCGCGAAAGCTATGAACTTAGAAGGGGAGAGCAAATTGAAGAAATGACCTTAAATCTTTGTGTACTGACCCCTAATCGAATTATTTTGGATTCAGAAGTGAAAGAAATCATTTTATCTACTAATAGTGGACAAATTGGCGTATTACCAAACCACGCCCCTATTGCCACAGCGGTAGATATAGGTCTTTTGAGAATACGTCTCAACGACCAATGGTTAACGGTAGCCTTGATGGGTGGTTTCGCTAGAATAAGTAATAATGAGATCACCATTTTAGGAAATGATGCGGAGATGAGTACTGACATTGATCCGCAAGAGGCTCAACAAGCTCTTGAAATAGCTGAAGCTAACTTGAGTGGAGCTCAGGGAAAGAGACAAACAATTGAGGCGAATCTAGCTCTCAGACGAGCTCGGACACGAGTAGAGGCTGTTAATGTTATTTCCTACTAGTAAAAAAAAACACACATAAAAATAAGAAAAAGAAGTTCTTTAGAGGTTCTTTATTATATACCATATTTTGATTCTGCCAATTGAATCCAATCAATTCTAGATGATACAACAAAAAAAAGAAGATGGCTAGAAAAACTTATTAGATACCAGAGTTGATGGTATCTAATAAGTTCTACCTACTATTGGATTTGAACCAATGACTTCCGCCGTATGAAAGCAATACTCTAACCACTGAGTTAAGTAGGTTATTCATCATCACAAAAAAAGGACCCATCGCCTCGGGGATTATAGGTGGAATATTTTTTCTACGCAATAGCAATCCATTAACAGTAAGCGGATTAAAGAACTCTCATGTGGGATCCGATCTTGACAAGAAATTCTCTATATGTTAAGATGTCTATGACAAGGGCTATAGCTCAGTTAGGTAGAGCACCTCGTTTACACGTGCGCCAATGCTTTTCAAAGGGGCCCATTATGCAATGAACATAATTGATCTTATTGAGAAATCGATGTCTTACTCCATAGATTCGAAGGAACAAGAGAACAATAGCCTGACAAATATTTGATTTGGCCCGATTCGAGTGCGAATTCAGGTGCCAAATGAAATAGAACCTGCCATTGATTTGCTAATTGATAAGGTAAATACCAGCCCATTCAATGCTAGGCATAATGAGTATAAGGGACTCAAAAGAACCTCTTTTTATCCTATGAACTTTAAGGTGTATGAAGTCTCATATTTGACTCTTGTAGCGGAGCGATAGAGATTCCATTTAACTTAGGTTAATCTAGGCCAGAGGCAGACCTAAGTCAAGGTAACCCCTCTTTGAAACACTTTGGTATTGTTCCTAGATCAGAATACAAATCATGAATCACAGAACACATGGAGCCATCTTATTATCTTCCTGTAAAAAAGAAAAAATATGGTGGACTAACTGATCTTTATATTAATCAGTTGATGAAAGAGCCCAATGCAAGAAAATGCATGTTGGGTCTTTGAAACAGTTCGCATCATTTCGATAATAATTAGTTTGATCTGTTTTACCGAGAAGGTCTACGGTTCGAGTCCGTATAGCCCTAACACATTCCACTTTTTTTTCGTTTTGATTGAAAAAAAAGTGGAAATGGATTAAGAATTAAATTAATGCATTTTATATTTGTATTTTTATAATATAAAATGAACTAGAAAAATATAGTTATACTAATACGATTTCTTACGCTATAATTAGTCTTATTTATTAGTATTCCAATTATACTATTTTTTTGTATTTAATTGAATTACTTTTTAAAAAGAGAAACCGAGATAAAGTAAGAGAGTTTTCTTTGGGTGGGAACATCCTATATTGATACCATATCTAAATGGAATAAAAAAAAAATGGTAAGTGGGGTTCCATTGTATGAAAATAAGGCATGCACCATGGCAAACAAACTCTAAACTATGTAGTTTTATTTGATCAAATAAAATTCCCTTTTCCTTTAAGAAGTTCTGGATGAATTTACAATTGAAATTCAAATCGAATAATTCAACCTATTCCACATTAATAGGAGTCCATTTATGTTTCTGCTTCACGAATATGATATTTTCTGGGCATTTCTAATAATATCGGGTGCTATTCCTATTTTGGCATTTGTAATTTCCGGAGTTTTAGCCCCAATTAGTGAAGGACCAGAGAAGCTCTCTAGTTATGAATCAGGTATAGAACCCATGGGAGACGCTTGGTTACAATTCCGAATCCGCTATTACATGTTTGCTCTAGTTTTTGTTGTTTTTGACGTTGAAACGGTCTTTCTTTATCCATG